CCTATAGTTCCCTTAACTACATTTTCTAAACGAGCCAGAGCCAACCCGAGCTGGTCTTGTAAAAGATCCGCTACAGAGCGAATACGTTTATTTTTCAAATGATTCATATCATCAAGTGTACCCATTCCAAATTTCATCCCAATCAAATGATCGGCAGCTGCTAATATATCTCGTGGTAACAAAAATATATTGTTCTGAGGTATATTAAGATTCAGTCTCCAGTTAATATTGCGGCGACCAATCCTTCCCAATTCACACCTTTGGTGAAAGAATTTTTTTTGTAATTCCTTGCACAAGGATTCAGAAAATATTGGATCCCCACCTACACAAGAAAATTGTTGATAAAACTCCAAAATAGCATTTTCTTTTGACCCAATTTTTTTTTTCTCCTTATCGGTCAAGAAAGATAAGAAAATTTCAGGGTAGCAAACATTCTCTAGAATTTCTCTTAGATTCGAACCCATAGCTGATGATAGAACTAGAATAGATATTTTCTGTTTCCTACTCACACGAGCCCATATTCTTGCTTTTTTATCAATCTCTAATTCTAGCCTGCCCCCCCAATCTGATATTATGGTGCCGGTATAGACCGAAATCCCGTTATGATCCAATTCTGACTGGTAATAGATACCAGGACTTTGTAATATTTGATTGATCACAACTCGGTATATTCCGTTTACTATAGAAGTTCCAAGGGAATTCATTAAAGGAATGTTTCCAATAAAAATTCTTTGTTCTTGCATATTCCTATTGGTTTTCCAAATTAATCCCGCGGATACATATAATTCAGAAGAATATGTAAGTGATTCATAGACAGCATCTCGTTCTTTTATCAGAGGTTCTACCAATTGATATGTTTCCACAAATAATTGAAATTCAATTTCGTGATCTATATCTTCAATTTTTGGAAATTTAGAAAGTTCTTCTATTAAACCCTGATCAATAAACCGATAAAACCCTTCAAATTGTATCTGATTAAATCCGGGTATTGTAGATGTTCCCTCTTTTCCAGCCCCGAGCATCTTTTTTGAATTTATCATTTATCCGTTTATTGAAAAAATCCCATCCCATCTCTCATTCTTCACCGAATCATATCGATAGAATTCGATCTAGCAATAATGGAATTTCTATTCTGTTTACTGAATCACATGAAATTTTATCCAACTCCAAGATATATGGAATGTATGAAATCCGTATGAACGGAGACTAGATTCAATTAGAATTTTTTTATAAGAAAGAGATCCAAATGGAACAGAATTGAGAAATACCACTGGAACTTATGGAGTTTTGTAACGACTAGAAAAAAAGTAATTTCATTTTCACCTATGATATTACATATTCCAATTCGATTGCATACCATAAAAAACTGTATTCATGATTGGATCTGTTCGAGCAGATAAACATATAATAAATAGAAAACTTTTTTTTTAACCACTTTACTTTTTCATGTATTTTTTTTATTGTTCAAAAAAATATTTGCAGAAAAAAGATGGATTTTTACCTATTTTGAATAGAATATTTAGAATATCATTGAATTGAAGTAGGTAAGAAAACGTGTCTTTTTTATTTATTAATTTTTATTATTTTGAATATTAAAATAAAAAAGAATGCACAGATATATATGTCTCTTTTTCTTCTTTTATTGTGGTATAGTTCTATTTGGAACAGCACATGCTCTACCAAAAATTCAATTTTCTTTTCAATGTATTCAATGAAAAATTAAAATACAAAAATTTATTGAGAATTACTCCTCAAAAGTATCCCTAGAGAGATCAAATACCCCATTATAGAGCTATAGCTTATAAACGTATGTTCTGATTCTGGGGTTTACATATACTCATTATTAGTGTTATAATTGAAATGGAAGAAGATTTCTTTTTAATTCAAAAAACTCAATATAGATTAGTTATAAATCTATTTCTAATTCTAATGATTTTCTTATATTATTAGAAATAAAAAAATGTAGATTTGAATTCAAAAAAGGTCATGAATTTACAGTCAATAGTTAATGGTTCTGATTTGTACTAGATTCAAATTTTCTCTTTTTTTTCAACTCCGAAAAAAATATAGATTTTCAGTAACAAAATATAGAATCTAGTACAAATCATTTTGGCGGCATGGCCGAGTGGTAAGGCGGGGGACTGCAAATCCTTTTTCCCCAGTTCAAATCCGGGTGCCGCCTCAACAGGAGACTTGAAATCTCCTGTTATAAAACTATAACAAACGTAGGAAAAGACTCTTGATACTTTCTTTTCGTGATTCGAAGCCCCTGGCTCTCGAGGTTCTATTCTCTAACCTAAAGTTTTACCTATCAGATTAGAGGAAAACTAAAACGAGTGGAGGGAAAGCCATTAGATTGGATAGGATAGGCAGAGAGGGAATTAAATTAATAGTTTGGGAAAGGACCTAAGATACTTTGGATATAGACTCATGAAAGTCTCGGAATGCTCAGACATTCAATCAATATTAGATTAGATGAAGAATTGCCTTTCGTTTTACTTCAAATAAAATAAAAAACGATAAAAGAAAGAAAAAATACTATTCTTTCTACATATGAGTCCGATTCCTTCGATACTTCGAAAAGTATCTGTTTACTTGTGTTTACATCTTGTCGATTCTACTAGAAATTCTATAATTAAGAATATCTTATCTCATTATAAGATAAGTGGATTTTTTGGAGTAGTTCATCAATGGTGACCAAATATCTCTCCCTTTTTTTGACTCTGCACCAGTGATTTCACTATTATTAGTGAACAATAATGGAAAAGTTTCTTCATATTCATAGAAATAGGGGACAGAATTCACATGGATATAGTAAGTCTCGCATGGGCTGGTTTAATGGTAGTTTTTACATTTTCTCTCTCTCTCGTAGTGTGGGGAAGAAGTGGACTCTAGAAGTACTCCTAATTGCGATAATAATCAAACTCTATCAACCTGTATCAATTGTTTTAGTTTTCTAGACCGGCCGGCAATTTTTTTGAAGATTTTTTTTTAGAAATTGGGTTTATTTTTTGTTTTATTGACTCATTTTATATTTTTATATCAGGGTTTACACCGTTAACCATTCATGGGATAACCCCTTTTCGAAATCTCAAGAGGTTTCCATCGAATTCGGATTATCCGTATTAAATGGATCAAACAAACAAATGAAATTGAGAAAGTATGTACATACATTTCATATTCTATTTAATTTTTATTTACATTTATATAAAGAAAAAGAGAGATATGGGTGGATTCCTTTATATTAAGATATTTCACTTGTATCTTTATACATTACAATAACCATAATGGCTAGTATGGTAGAAAGAGATCTCTTTCTACCATACTAGCGGGCGCCTTAGGATACTACTGAATCTAATGCATTCCTTTCATTTAAGACGAAAAATTGACATCCTTTTTTTTCATTGATAGTCAAATTGTATTCAAATTAATTATTTTGACTAACCGTTTTTACGTAAATTATAAGCAAAAAAGCAGTAGGAACGAGAATGAAGAGTGCAGTAGCAATAAATGCAAGAATATTGACTTCCATAATTTAATCGTTTAGTATTTATTTTTTTTTCTTTGGAATATCTCGGGATTTAATCCCATAGAGATGAGAAATCTTTCGCTTGTAAACTCACTCAGATGAATTAGATTTCGATGATATCGAATGAAAGAAATATCATGAATAACAATATCGGAGCTATAAAATCGATTCATCGTCAAGAATTTAATAGTATAACATAGGAAGATCTTTTATCCACACCGAATACATAATGAGATTCCTGATTCAATAAAAAAATATTTATTTATGATTCTTTTTCACCGCTTTCTTTTCTACAACCTAGTACTTTACTTTCCTTGTACAATCATCTGATGAAATATCATAAAAAACCTTTTCTACTTCGATTGTTTACAAAAAGAGTTTCTAAAGAACCTTAAATAAACAATAGAAATCAAATAGAGAAAACAAGTACGAAATTTCAAATTGAAATTTAAAAAATTTTGTAAGGGTCTATGATCTTTTTTGAAAACAAAGGGAATGTGATAAAGACGAGTCCCGGTAAAAAAACTAAAATATTCCAAAAAATTAACTATTTCAATTTTCTTACGAGTTTTTCTTCGACATCGACTCTAATCTTTAAAAAGAACATATTCATTAGGGAAGACTAATTTGATCTTTATTTTTTAAATATCCTCTTTCCTTGGTGGGATTCGAACTATTTTAACTTCCTTGACTTCATAGAAACAAAAGTATATATAGGTACTCTTGGCAAACGTATTATACGCTATCCTATTGCATTTTCCTACACGAGTTAATGGGAGATTAATTGACAAAAAGAAGAAACCCCGTACAGTATCTCGTTCTTGAAGTGTTGAATGCTCTCAATAATAATAATTATACTAATTTACATATGTCTCTAAATTGGTGCTATAGAAATACCCCCTTTCTTTTACTTGATGAAAAAAGAAAAATAAAACAAAAAGATAACCGAAACCATTTTGATCCCCTTGCCCAGAAACAAAAAGGGGAGTTTATGTCTTTTTTTTTTTTTATTGAATCCGCCGGGACTGACGGGGCTCGAACCCGCAGCTTCCGCCTTGACAGGGCGGTGCTCTGACCAATTGAACTACAATCCCATGGAAGTCAAGCGGGTAGCTTACATATTCCTTCTTATGATTTCATTTTAATCATTTCAATTTTAGATTCAAATTAGTGTTTTGTAACAAAGAAAGTCACAAGTAATATATTGATATCTATATGGATATCACTTTAGTGATAGCAAGGCAGATTACTGGTAATCCTTGCATTATTATCAAATCGATTGATAATCTATTTTTTTTATATTGTAATTTTTATTGTAAAAAAAAAGATTATTTTTTCGACTCTGTCCATTAAAGTTTATATTTAAAGGATCCATCTCTTGATCCTTAGCAAGATCAAGATCGGAATTTTTTATGGAAACAAAAAGTAACGAGACACAAGAAATAAAGAAAAAAGTAAAGTCGAAATATAC